GCCAGAGCGCCTTCTACTTCTAATAGTAATAATAGTAATAGGCCATGAACTAGATCAGAATCGTTCTCGACGAATCCATAAGAAGTGATCCAATTTTTTTCATCGTGTCTGGATGAAGACCAAAGATCTTGAGCGACCGATCCGGCAGAACAACTCAAAAGATAAAGAAGTATCGTTAATTTCTTCATGCTCGTTCCAAGTTCGAAGTACCATTTGTACAAATAAGAATCCCCTCCCTTACATGATTTCTTCTTCATATAGATAGATATAGGATCTATGGGGCAATTACTTAGAAGTACATTTTGTGTAACAGCCCTTCCTATCTGATAGAAAAGGATCCCATGATCCTGAACCGATCTTATCTGGGATCGAAAATCCCAAGTTTTTCTATGAAGAGCTGATCTAATTGTATTAGTTTCTATAATGGATTTCTTCTGTGTAATACTAATTGATAGGGCCTCATTGATAAGTGCTACAAGATCTCGCGCATTGGAACCCATGGTTATGGACCCGAATCCGTTAGTATGGAACATCTTCTTTTCCAAGTGAAATCCTCTAGTATATGAAAGAATGAAAAAGTGCTTTCGTTGTTGTGGAAGAAGAAGCCTTCGTATCTTAATGCATGTATTGAATTTATTTGGAGCTATTAGAGCGGGATCCACTTTTTGGGGAATATGAGTCGAAGCAATAACAAGAATCTTTCCAGTGGAACATCTTTCACAATCCCTGGAGAGATAGTTCTCTAATAGATCGAGGGATAAGTAATTCGACTCATTCACATGCAGATCATGAATGTTTGGAATCCATATTATGCAAGGAGACATTGCTTTTGCTAATTCGAATTGAAGGGTGATATCAAATCGGTCTATTTTCGTCGTCATATACATAGTTAGCACATTCGTCATAGTTAGCAGCTCCGTATTAATATCAAGGTCATCATTACTATCATCAATATCGTCACTATCATCAATATCGTCACTATCATCGATATCATCGATATCATCGATATCATCAATAGGATAACCTTTAGGCTTGTCATCCAGGAACTTGTTCGGAAATACCGTAATGAAAGGAACATAGGAGTTTGTCGCTAGGTATTTGACCAAACAGGATCGTCCAGTTCCTATAGAACCTATCACTAAAATACCTCTAGAAGGGGATAGGGCTAAGCGGAGCGAAAAGGGTTTTCCATGAGGAGATGGGGAATGAAAAATATTAGCCCCACACAAGGTTTGTGAATAAGTGATTGTATGATAATGAGCAAGGAATATCCGTCTTTCTGCTAAACAGGATCTATTGAACTCATAATTCATTAGATCCTTTTGATGAATGTCAACTAAGTATCGTAAGGAAATTGATCCCGGTTGTTCAATCATTTGATAACCAGAGTCATTCTTTGATAAATGATCACTATGAGTCAGACTCAATAGAATTTGATCAATCCTTTTTTCTGTCGTTAAGGTGGAGAACTGAACCAAGAATTCTCTTTCTTCATCATCAATCGAATCACTGTTCGCGACCCAGAATTCTATTTTCTCATCAATCCAATCACCATTCACGTTTTTTCTTTTTCTTATCAATGAATAGATCTCTTTACTTGTACGACTTAGATGTCTCGTATTTCTCGAAAAAATGATTCGATTGATGGGATTTGGTATGATACTTACAAGATCGATGAGATTGATCTTCCAATCTTTCTTCTTAGAACGTATTGATTTGACCCCATAAGCGGGACCACCACCCAATAGCATGTTGCCACCAGAAGCAGAACCCCGTATTTCTTCCAGAGAATCTCCTAATTGTTCCAGAACAACTAGAAAGAGATTCTTTAACCAGAAAGGATTCAGTTCAGATGTAGGATACCTATCCAGAAGTTTTCGAAATTCCATCATGTATGATGGAATCATCAAAGATTTGATCTTTTCTAACTCTGTCTGTAACTCACTAGAGGCTCGGGAAACAAAGAGAAGATGTATACGAACGAGATATCCAGCAACAAGAAGAAGGAAAAAGATGGAATAGAGGAACTCCCGAGCATTTGTTGATCTCAGATGTGCCCATATCAATGGAACGGGTGACTCATTATTTCGATGAATCATTTCTTCGGACAGAAGAAGATTCTGTAAACATTGACTCGAAATCTCACTTATCAGAGTCCATTGTGGAAGAATCTTCTGAGGAATTGGCCGTGATATATCTGATCCATGCATCATATCATGAAAAATGGATACAAATTTTTGACTACTACTCAGTATCGGCAATGGGTCTGAAAGAGTATCTAAAAGGGTGAAATTGAGATATTTGCACCCTGTCGAAGTAAGGAACCATGGCATATATGTTTGGAACAGATTCCATTTTGAGAGATTTGAAAAAGCACTATCTCGTTGAAAGGTTCTATACATCTGCCCTTTCTCAACGCATTTCTTTAGACAAAGACTCCGTTTTTTCCTCTTTCCGGATGGTAAATACTTCTCAGAACATGGAGTGTGAATCAAACCCA